GATCTTCAAAAAGAAGACTATCTTTGTAAGTGTAAAGATAATGATATGGACTGTGAATGATTCAATAATAGAAATTCCTTTTCCATATATGTTTATTTGTACGGGTACGGGTATCGTATCTATCCAAAAGACTTAGTATAAGATCCAAAAATTTCTGTTCGGATCCGTTTTTGAAAGAGTAGAGTGAATGAAAAAGATAGTGAAGTTTAAAGCGCTGATGAAAAAAAAAAAAGAGAATAACTAGTTAGGAGGTAAAATGGTCTTTTTATTGGGGATAGAGGGACTTGAACCCTCACGATTTCTAAAGTCGACGGATTTTCCTCTTACTATAAATTTCATTGTTGTCGGTATTGACATGTAGAACGGGACTCTCTCTTTATTCTCGTCCGATTAATCAGTTTTTCAAAAGATCGACTCTGGAATGAATGATTTGATCACTGAATATTCAATTCTTCCTTCAACTTCGATTTCGATTGAAATGGATTTACAATAATTCTGAATTTTTTCATATTCATATATATACATATTCATATATATATATGGATTTGGTCGTGATTAATCGTTTGCTATGTTAGTATGTATACGTACAGGTATATAATATAGGTCAATCCCTTCTGTAATTTCGATAGAGGGATTCCAGCTACCAACGTAACGCAATCAACTCCATTCGTTAGAACAGCTTCCATTGAGTCTCTGCACCTATCCTTTTTTTGATTCTGGTTTTATAAGTTTTCTCAAAATAAAGATTTGGCTCAGGATTGCCCATTTTTAATTCCAGGGTTTCTCTGAATTTGGAAGTTACCACTTAGCAGGTTTCCATACCAAGGCTCAATCCAATCAAGTCCGTAGCGTCTACCAATTTCGCCATATCCCCCTTGAGATATCAGGATCTAGTTGTAATTCTATCCAACCCCTTTCATCTATCTTGGACCCGTTGAATTCATTATCTAAAAAATTCTCATATCGAAAAAGTGTATTTTTTTTTTCGCTATCCTCCCTCTATCATTTCATCTTTATATAGATGAACTGTATTTGTAATGATTCTATCATTGATGTATCCGCAATTCAATATGGATAGATATATCTCACATATATATATGTCTCTCCCCCCCCCCCCCTTTTTTTTTTACAGTGTGCTTTGGAATACTGGAACGGTCGATATTCATTCTTCTTTTTTTTTTTTTCGTCCTATCTCCTACTTTTCCGAATAAAGCCGGAGGAATATCTCATTCTAATTTGGATTGTATCTTTATCCTTTTTTTTTTTTTTTTTTCTTATAGATCCGATCCGCTATACGCTATTATAATAGCTATAACTCTTCTAAGAAAATTTTTTTTTAATCATAATTTCAAATTAGAGAAAATTTAATAAAATTATTATTTTGATATTATCATTAAATCCTTAAAAAAGAAATCAATATTTCTATAATATTCTATAATAATCGAAATATTGATTTCGAAATATAGATATCTATTCTATTATATAGAATATAGAAATTCCAAATAAATATAAATAATAAATATGAATATTGCTGGATATCTCGTAATGATATAATGTATAATGATAGAATTAATGATAGAATTTAAATCAAATTCTAATTAGTCATATATTTCTATTATTAGAATAGAATTCTATTTCGTCATATAATATAGAATTTGATATTCTATGATATTCTATAATTAGTTATATTAGTTATAACCTTAACTATATACAACATACAACTAGAAACTAGTTAGTTAATATTAGCTAAATTAATAGCTAAGATCCAGTAGTTTAGTGAATTCCTATACACTATTTCTGTTATGTGAGCCCGCATATAAAATAAGTGATATCCAATAGAAGCCAAGGCTAATCTTAGAATAGAATTTTATTTTGTTATATTATATAGAATTTGATATTCTATAATTAGTTATATTAGTTATAACCTTAACTATATACAACATACAACTAGAAACTATTCCACAGTCCAAGTACCAGAATCTAACACAGTAAATCACATCACTTTTCAAATATATTTCTATTATTAGAATAGAATTCTATTTCGTCATATAATATAGAATTTGATATTCTATGATATTCTATAATTAGTTATATTAGTTATAACCTTAACTATATACAACATACAACTAGAAACTAGTTAGTTAATATTAGCTAAATTAATAGCTAAGATCCAGTAGTTTAGTGAATTCCTATACACTATTTCTGTTATGTGAGCCCGCTTAGCTCAGGGGTTAGAGCATCGCATTTGTAATGCGATGGTCATCGGTTCGACTCCGATAGCCGGCTTTTTCTCTATCAATTTTTTCGATGATGATGCCTCCTCTCCTTTATACAAATGTCGAGTTGCCGATCTATTATGTTTATGTCGCGATAACTTGCAACTATGAATCAAAAATTGATTGGAGCAATTAGGTCTCTACAGAACAGAACAAATCATAAAACGGAGCCTTAATTTAACTTCCCATATATACAAAACAAAAAATCCGGATATTGATATGAT